AAGTGAAGAACCCATTATAAATGATAAGGGGAAAAACACTCCTAGTTGGAGTAATAGTGACAATTATGCTTTCAGTAATGTTGATTATTTATTTGATATCGGGAATATTTGGAGTTTGGTCTCTGATGACACCTTTTTAGTTAGAGATAGTAATGGTGACAATTATTCTGTCTATTTTGATATTGAAAATCAGATTTTTGAGATTGACAATGAGAGTTCTTTTATGTTTATGAGTGAACTAGAAAGTTTTTTTTCTAGTTATTTGAATAGTGGGTCCAAGAACTACTATTATCATTACATGTATGATACTCAATCTAGTTGGAATAATCACATTAATAGTTGCATTAATAGTTATCTTCATTTTGAAGTTAGTATTAATAGTTCTATTTCAGGTGATACCGATTATTACAGTAACAGTTATAATTATAATTATAGTTTCATTTATACTGAAAGTAGTGAAAGTGGGAATTCGAGTATAAAAATTAGTAATAATGGCAGCGATCTCAATATAAGAGAAGAGTCTAATGATTTCGATATAAATCAAAGATACAAACATTTATGGGTTCAATGCGAAAATTGTTATGGATTAAATTATAAAAAATTTTTTAAGTCAAAAATGAATATTTGTGAACAGTGTGGATATCATTTGAAAATGAGTAGTTCAGATAGAATCGAACTTTTGATTGATTCGGGCACTTGGGATCCTATGGATGAAGAGATGGTCTCTATGGACCCTATTGAATTTCATTCAGAGGAAGAACCTTATAAAGATCGTATTGATTCTTATCAAAGAAAAACAGGTTTAACTGAAGCTGTTCAAACAGGCATAGGTCAACTAAATGGTATTCCAATAGCAGTTGGGGTTATGGATTTTCAGTTTATGGGAGGTAGTATGGGATCCGTAGTCGGCGAGAAAATCACCCGTTTGATCGAGTATGCTACTAATCGATCTTTACCTGTCATTATTGTGTGTGCTTCTGGGGGAGCACGCATGCAAGAAGGAAGTTTGAGCTTGATGCAAATGGCTAAAATATCTTCTGCTTTATATGATTATCAATCAAATAAAAAGTTATTCTATATATCAATCCTTACATCTCCTACAACTGGTGGAGTAACAGCCAGTTTTGGTATGTTGGGAGATGTCATTATTGCTGAACCAAATGCCTACATTGCATTTGCGGGTAAAAGAGTAATTGAACAAACATTGAATAAAACAGTACCCGATGGTTCACAAGCGGCTGAGTATTCATTCCATAAGGGCTTATTCGACCCAATCGTACCACGTAATCCTTTAAGGGGTGTTCTGAGTGAGTTATTTCAGCTCCACGGTTTCTTTCCTCTGAATCAAAATTCAATATATTAAAGTATAGCACTCGATTCAATTCAATTATTTGTAGCGAACGAGTATTTAGTTCATCGTAAAAAAAACTTAAGTTAAGTTAAGAAGAGTGGTGTTTTCTTTGGTGACATAAGTTCCACTTGTAGTAAGAGCCGGAAGTTTCGGATAATTATTATTTTTTCCTCCAGATCGATATATTCTATATTTTTATCTTATCCCTATTCCTGATTACTAATCATGAATCCTTTATAAATCAATAGGATAAAAAAGATAAAAGAGTAAGTTTCTCCTTCCGAGGAATTGGGGGAAGGGAAGACATTAATAAAAAAAATTTTTATTTGGCCTTCTTAACGTATTAATTTCATTTTAATAGAGACAATAATATAAATATATCTTATTATCTTATTAATAATATATCATATTTGAATCTTATATCTTATAATTAATATTAAGATTCAAATATGATATATTATAGAAAGGAGTGAAAGAATCCTCACTTTTATTTTTTATTATAGAATCGAGTTACCGTTTGCTTTGTTGGATTCGATTAGTGAAAGTCGCGAACTCATAATAAACTCTTTAATACCCTTAGTAAAAAAAAATAATAATAATAGAAAGAGAAAGAATAAAAAAGGATGGAAGAAGAAGAATAGGAAAGTTTTTTATATTAAAGTGAATTATCATACATATTTATGTAGAACGATGAATTAGGTACACTTAATTCAGGTCTATATTCCTTGCACTTATTAACTACTTAATATTATTTATATTAGATATACTTATCATAAGATATCTTTAAAATACAAATATTAAATTGGGGCACCCATTCTATGACAGATCTACCCTCTATTTTTGTGCCTTTAGTGGGCCTAGTATTTCCGGCAATTGCAATGGCTTCTTTATCTCTTCATGTCCAAGAAAATAAGATTGTCTAGATTCGATGAGAGCAAATCTCATCAATTTATTTCAACACTGGATCATAATACAAATATTTATTTAGTCTAATATGGTACGATATGTGGCTCTTTCCGAATACAAATTGAGAGACTCATATGCATACGGATACACGATATCTACATAAATGCAGATTCTATATGGGTATAGCTGGTTAAAAATGGATCGGCGAATAGTTTTAAATATAAAGTCAATTTATCTAACTAATTACTCCTAATAGTTCCCGTCAAAATAGTGCTAGTTGATGAGAGTTACTTGGGGGTCAAGAAAAGTCAAGTCAAATTCATTTGGGTTATTCTCTCAATTCCAATCGAATACAACCTTAGTATAGTAAGTATAGTATGAACTGGCGATCAGAGCATATCTGGATAGAACTTATAACGGGGTCTCGAAAAACAAGTAATTTTTTTTTGGCCTGTAGCCTTTTTTTAGGTTCATTAGGGTTCTTAGTGGTTGGAACTTCCAGTTATCTCGGTAGGAATCTTATATCCGTATTTCCATCTCAGCAAATATTTTTTTTTCCGCAAGGGATCATAATGTCTTTTTATGGGATCGCGGGTCTATTTATTAGCTCCTATTTGTGGTGTACAATTGCGTGGAATGTAGGTAGTGGTTATGACCGATTTGATAGAAAAGAAGGAATTGTTTGTATTTTTCGTTGGGGATTTCCTGGAATAAATCGTCGCATTTTCCTTCGTTTCCTTATGAGAGATATACAATCCATCAGAATGGAGGTTAAAGAGGGTCTTTATCCTCGTCGTGTCCTTTATATGGAAATAAGAGGCCAAGGGGCGGTTCCCTTGACTGGCACTGATGAGAATCTTACTCCACGAGAAATTGAACAAAAAGCTGCCGAATTAGCATATTTCTTGCATGTACCAATCGAAGTATTTTGAAATGAAGAATTAATGTTTTCTCAGTATGAGGGAGGGAACTTGCTAATTCCCTTTTTAATACAATTGAAGTTTCTTCAAAAGACTTATTTGATCAAAACATATTAATATTAGATTTTATTTCTCCTTTCTGTTAGCGGGTAAACCCACATGGAATAAAACAAAAGTGGGAGATTTTATATGGAACAACTAAACTCTAATAAAAATCCATTATTTTCTATACCAAAACCCTTTTTTTTATGCGCAGGGAGCCCCCAATTTATAATTTATACTAAATAAAATTCGATATAATTTATACTAATAAAAATAAAAAGTCTAAATTAAGTATGCATTCATCAAACATATTCGAACATTTATTTCGTAATATAGAATTCATCTTTTTAGACCCAATATTTCGAATTTATAGGTTACATTATTCCTGGACTGTGGTTAGGCGGTGAAACATTTCGAAATAATTAATTGATCCGAGAAGGCATTTTTTTGTTTCGAAATCCAAATCATATTCGTTACTTCTAGTGGATTTTCGAGTATTCATCGACAGGACCAAATAACAAATGGAGATGAAATTAGTTGGAATTTACCCAATAGAGATATCTCAATTTTTCTAAATACAAGGACTAAATTTTTACACAAAAATGGGAATAGATTCATTGGTTCGATACGATACCTTAGTTATAGAATTTGTGTTCAGATAAATGTCTGATAAAATCCACGAATGCAGCAGATTCATTAACAATTTACAGATAAAAAATGAAAAAAAAAATCATTGACTTCCCTCCCATATCTTGTATCCATAGTATTTTTGCCCTGGTGGGTCTCTCTTTCATTTAATAAAAGTCTGGAACCTTGGGTTATTAATTGGTGGAATACCCGGCAATCCGAAACTTTCTTGAATGATATTCAAGAGAAAAGGATTCTAGAAAAATTTATAGAATTAGAAGAACTATTCCTCTTGGACGAAATGATAAAGGAATACCCTGAAACACAGATACAAAAGCTTCGTATAGGAATACACAAAGAAACGGTACAATTAGTCAAAACACACGATGAGTATAATCTCCATATCATTTTTAATTTATCGACAAATATAATCTGTTTCGCTATTCTAAGTGGTTATTGTATTTTGGGTAATGAAGAACTTGTTATTCTTAATTCTTGGGTTCAGGAATTCCTGTATAACTTGAGTGACACAATAAAAGCTTTTTCAATTCTTTTAGTTACTGATTTATGGATCGGATTTCATTCAACCCATGGTTGGGAACTTATGATTGGTTCGGTCTACAACGATTTTGGATTGGCTCATAACGATAAAATTATATCCGGTCTTGTTTCCACTTTTCCAGTTATTCTAGATACAATTGTGAAATATTGGATCTTCCATTATTTAAATCGTGTATCTCCTTCGCTTGTAGTCATTTATCATTCAATCAACGAATAAAGAACTCATTTGATCTCTTGATATCAATCAAATAAGAATGTTTCTTCGTGTTTAAAGAATAAAGAAAGTATTTTCAATCTTACTTATTCTTTATTTATACTTATACCTGTTCAAGGTATTCGTCCCATATTCTAGTACAATTATTCCAGTACAATGGCAGACTCGTGGATAGGGAACTACACTAGTTAGTTACCTTTCTAATTTATTGTAGAAATTCTGGGATCAATGATTGAACCATGCAAAATAGAAATATTTTTTCTTGGGTAAAGGAACAGATGACTCGATCCATTTCTGTATCGATCATGATATATGTAATAACTCGGGTATCTATTTCAAATGCATATCCCATTTTTGCGCAGCAGGGTTATGAAAATCC